CTAACCCGAGCTCTTTCGAGCTGTTCAATGGCTCCTCTACGTAATTCTTCTGAATTTCGAATAGTACTCAAGATCCTCTGTTTTCGCTTATCTAATAAATCATTTAATGAAAGTAGATTATCTTTCCATTCATTTCACAACTAGAATATCTCTTCCCGAACCAAACATGAATCTTTCGATTCATTTGGCTCTCACGCTCAATTGTTTCTTTTATCTTTTCTTTTCTTGATGGGCATTCCCATATCTTTGAATGGAATGAGCCTATCCTCTCTTTTCTGTTCGTATTCAAAGCTATCGAAACTGATCTAACATCAGAATCTTAGGAGGACTCTTCAGACCAGACAAAAAATAAAAAATTGTCAGCAAAGTTGTTTCTTTATTTGTTCTTTATTTAGAACTTCTTTCTTTCAAAAAAAAAAGATATTTGAAAGAAAAAAGAATTCTATTATACTATTAGAATAGAAATAGAATTGAATATAATTCTGAACTTCATTACTTCATTCTCATTATTCTTAGAATGAGATTTCGATTTTTTTCATCCAAAAAATTCTCTTTTTTATACAAATATTTTATATAAATACAATACATAGGTCGTCGATTCGGCAGTGGGGGGGAAGATACCCATTTTTCCAGTGAATGGTTCAAATAATTTTATCCATATGAGTGTTCTACATCGAATAAATTCCCAATTATTCCTTTTTTATTTTTCTCATTTTTAAACCTTTTTGGTACTAACCTAGCGGTAGAAAGAGTACCATGCTATGCTGTGCCTGGACTTCAAACAATTGATCTTTAACCATGTAAAAGACCTCAACATTATTGGTTGATAGAGAAGAGAATCAAAGTTCATTTACCAATTAATCACGAAATGCTATGGTTCTTACATATGATTTCTGAATGAAATCCAATTCAGAAGTAATTCGTCGAGATTGTGCACCCTTTGTTCCTAGTTCTGCTATAAAAAAGAATACATAAATAGAAAGAAAGTGCAGTCGGTGAAATCCAACCTATTCTTGAAATAAACAACTCGCACACACTCCCTTTCCAAAAAAAATCAATACACCCAGCACTACGCTTAGATTTATTGGATTTGTTGCTAAAATATCGGTATTAAACTCGAAACTCCCAGCGGATGACCAGTGCCCCACGGAAACAAAAGAATCAATTAGATTTTTCATATGCTCTCCCTTTATAGATAGGACTAACAAAGAACAGAGTTCTTTTTGTATCACTCCGCTTATTATTCTTAATGGAATTTGAGAATTCTCAAATTTCTTAGTTATGGTTATGTTTTTCTTCTAAGATGAAATGAAACATTAAACAAAAGGATTTGCAAATAAAAGAGCTAATGCCACGACCAGTCCATAAATTGTTAAAGCTTCCATAAAAGCCAGACTAAGCAATAAAGTACCTCGTATTTTACCCTCTGCTTCTGGTTGTCTCGCAATACCTTCTACGGCTTGGCCCGCAGCAGTACCTTGACCAACCCCAGGTCCGATAGAAGCAAGCCCTACAGCCAATCCAGCAGCAATAACGGAAGCAGCAGAAATAAGTGGATTCATGGTAAGCTCCTCGCACCAAAAAAAGAAATGGTTAATGATACAACCAACCAATGAATTAGTACTTAATCTACTTCTTTTTCTACTTCTACTTTTACTATTTACTTTACTACACTTATTTTTTATTTTTTGATCTTTATCACTAAAATCTATCGGGTCGAAGTAGCTAAAAGCTCCAAATGGAATTCATAATATTACTGAATTGTCAGAACTACTTCGATATACCGTTTTTCCTTTCTACCTTATGTAATAGATATGTATACGATTTTAGTCATTGCGTTTCCTTGTTTATAAAATATTCTATTCTTTCTCTTTCATTCAATTCACAATAACAGACAAAATAGAAAAAGGACTGATATGGGAATCCATATAAATGCAGTGGGCTAGAAAAAAAGAGATAGGGGTAATTGCTATTTAACTAGTAAATAACATATACTTTTCTTCTTCCATAACGTAAATCACCTGCACTTTTTCTTCTATTAAATCGTATTCTGGAACCATTCTTCGAAACATACACAAGGATTGATACTCATAGGCATTACATATACATATATGTAGTAATATATGTAGTAGGATCCCCAACCCTTCTTTCTATTCCAAATTCTGCAATATCATCTATCTTTCTTCATATATACATACATGTAGCTATTTGCATTTTCTTATCCAACCCAGTAGTGGATTATATTGAACCCCCGCATTGCTTGAATTGGGATAAGCTTCAAAAAAGACTATTTCGAAAGTTAGTCAATGATGACCCTCCATGGATTCACCTATATAAGCCGCAGCCAAAGTTGCAAAAATAAGAGCTTGAATACCACTTGTAAATAATCCAAGAAACATGACAGGTATAGGAACTACTGAAGGCACTAAAGAAACAAGAACAACAACCACTAATTCATCAGCCAATATATTCCCGAAAAGTCGAAAACTAAGAGATAAAGGTTTTGTGAAATCTTCTAGAATATTAATTGGTAAAAGTATTGGAGTTGGTTGAATGTATTTCCCGAAATATCCCAATCCTTTTTTGCTAAGACCCGCATAGAAATATGCCACTGACGTAGGTAAAGCTAAAGCAACAGTAGTATTTATATCATTCGTGGGCGCAGCTAACTCTCCATGAGGTAACTTTATGATTTTCCAAGGTAAAAGAGCACCTGACCAGTTAGAAACAAAAATAAATAGGAACATCGTTCCTATAAATGGAACCCAAGGACCATACCCCTCTCCAATCTGAGTTTTGCTCAAGTCTTGAATAAATTCAAGGACATATTCGAAGAAATTCTGACCGTCGGTCGGAATGGTTTGTGGATTCCGAACAGCTATGATGACTGAACCTAATAAGATAGCAATTACAACCCAAGAAGTGATAAGTACTTGGGCATGAATTTGTAAACCTCCTATTTGCCAATATAAATGTTGGCCTACTTCTACACCTGATATATCGTATAACCCTTTGAGTGTTTGAATGGAACATGGTATAACATTCATATTGTCCTCTAACAGATTCAAAAAAGTAATTATTTTGATTCAACCATCTCTTTCTCAATTCATCTATGTTCATTCATGAATTTAAGTTAGGAATCGTATATTTAGGAAATCACATAAAAAAAAAAGACCAATCATTTTATGTTTTCAATCTTAAATATTATTCAATATTCAAAACATAGTTCAAACTCCAAAAGATGCAAACCAAAATAGTAACAATCAAAGAGAGTTCACCAAAAACAAACTAATATTCTTCTTTCTTCTTCTTAATGATAAGATTAATGATAAGATAATCAACCATTTTTTAGATAAATAGAACGGCCCTCACAAATTGCAGATACTAATTTGGTAAGAATCAATCGAATCGAAGCTATAGCATCATCGTTGGCCGGAATAGAAATATCTGCAAGATCTGGGTCACAATTTGTATCGATTAAACAAATCGTCGGAATACCCAAAATGACACATTCTCGAAGAACCGTATATTCTTCTTGCTGATCAACGATAATTACAATATCGGGCAATCCCGTCATATATTTGATCCCACCCAGATATGTTTGCAAGGTAGATAACTTTCTCTTCAACATTGCTGCATCTCCTTTGGGGAGACGATTGAGTTTCCCCATCTTTTGTTCTGCTCTTAAGTCCCTGAACTTCTGAAGTCTTGTTTCTGTAGTAGACCAATTCGTTAACATACCACCAAGCCATTTTTTATTAACATAATGACATCGAGCCCTTATTGCTGCTGATGCTACTAAATCCGCTGCTTTCTTTTTGGTGCCAACGATTAAGAATTTTTTTCCCCTACTTGCTGCATCAAAAACTAAATCGCAGGCTTCTGATAAAAAACGAGCAGTTATAGTAAGATTTGTAATATGAATACCTTTACGCTTTGCAGAGATGTAAGGAGCCATTCTAGGATTCCATTTATTAGTACCATGACCAAAATGAACTCCTGCTTCCATCATTTCTTCCAAATTGATGTTCCAATATCGTCTTCCCATTTTCCCACACTTTCTCTTTTTCTTTTTCTTTTTTCAAAGAGATTCAGTACCTTGTGAAATAAATAATTGTTCCGACGGAACCTTCTACCAGGATTGACCATTAATCTACGACCCAAACCATGAATTTCATTCTTTCTTTTTTATTTCATTGATTTATTACGAAATCCATAATCGGACCAGAGAGTTAAAGTAAAAAGAATGAACCTCTTGTTAGGAATTAGTAAATTACATTACGTAAATGATTGGTCTGATGTCTCATGGAAAGTGTTTGGAGCACAAGAACAAAATAATTCTCTATGGTGTAACAAAATATCTCCCATTTCCAACTCGAATAGATTCTTCCTTTTGATTTTCAAATGAATGTTTTTGTCTTGCTTTGAACGATGTACTAATTTTTTGAATCCGGTACCAACCGGTATAATCCCCCCCAGAACAACGTTCTCTTTCAGGCCTTTCAACCAATCAATACGACCTCGTAGAGCAGCTTTTGCTAAAACTCGAGCAGTTTCTTGAAAACTCGCTTCGGATATGAAACTTTGAGTATTCAGAGATGACTTCGTTATTCCCAATAAGATTGCCCGATAACAGATCGCTTCGTCCAAAACACGCCCTGCTCGCTCTGCTCGCAACAATCCAATAAATTCCCCAGGTAAAAAAACATTAGACATTCCATCTTCTGAAACCAAAACTCTTGATGTTACTTGACGTACAATAATCTCTATATGTCTATTATGGATCTGTACCCCCTGGGATCGATAAACCTTTTGGATCTTATTAACCAAAGAGATACGACTTTGGGCTATGGTTAGTTCAGCTCCAATAAAGAATCCCCAGGGGATCCCAAGAATCCTTCGGATACGGTCGTCCCAACCTTCAACTCTTCTTTCGAGGTTCATCGATATTGAATCAATTGAACGAACTTCTAAGATTTGTTCCACTTTTGGAAGACCTTGCGTTATGTCACCAGATCTCGATTTTTCATATATAAATGTAATTAATGTATCTCCTTCATAAAAGGTTTCCCCATAATGGCCATGGACAGTTGCTCCTGGAGTGACCAAATAGGGCTTAGCTGATCTTATAACTAAAGAGTCAACATGAACAATGAAAATTTGACCAGATTTTTTTATGCGTGATCCGTATTTCAATAGACATACATTTTCACAAAGGAATTGTCCAAGGCTAATTATTGTCCATGCCTCTTCACAAGAATCGTGATGGAGAAAACACCAATTCAAATGGAATGAATTCCAAATGATGTTACTGCATGGATCGGGATTATAAATACTACTATTTTCATCTAGGAAACAGTATTGAAATGGAAGTACTTGAAGCACTTGGAAAGTCTGTTGAAATTTTTCAAGTAAAAAATATTTCTTTAAAAAGACTTGATTATAAGTTCTTAAATAGTAAGATGAACGAAAATTTACTATTTTAGGCACAATAGTACCTAAAGGACCCAAAAAATCCCTAATTGAAGTCAGGGGATCCGATTCTTTTGTCGCATTATTATATCTCGAAGTATTGAAGGGGCCAATTCGAAAACAATTGGATGATGACAAAATTATGAAAGATTGGCATTCCTTATTTCGATTCAACAACGTACCAAGAGTTTCCTGATGTTGGGGAAAGAATTGAATCTTCGCCTTGGAATCAAAAGGATTTCTATCGGCACGATCTAATTCATTATTGGAAATCAATCCTGAACCTGCCGTATCATACCTTTTTTCGGTATACGAAATAGTGGATTTTACTAACTCAATTCGGATGAAATCACGAAGCAGATCATTTGCCCTTATTTCAACAAAAGAAGCATGAACCTCTTCTTCTATAGAACTCTTTTTTTCTTGTTCTTGGTCCCAAGTCAATACTAAGCAAGCCCGAACTAATTGAATACTTGTGTGAGAAATTCCTCGAATTGACTTGCCATTTCCATAAAGTATATAATTGACAATTCGAAGTTGTACATTATCCTTTTCCTGCAAGAGATCCTGAGAGAAAAGTGTTGCTAAATTTATCCCATCAGCTATTTCATATGTGACTACGGGCCGAACCAAAACAAAATACTTTTTTTTGGTAGGTGTAATTCGTTGGACATAGATCCAATTTTTCAATTTTTTTGATCCTTTAGAATTCTTTTTTTCCATTCCTGGTGGTATCAAAACGCCACTGTGCCTAGATATTTTATCCACCTCTCCAGAAAAATGAATATCTCCAGAAAAGATTTTCAGTTCCATACTTTTTTTTTTTCTCTCCACTCGGACTAATCCACCTACTCGACTTCTTGTATTCATATTTAAAGCAAGTCGTGTATCTACTCCAATGATACTATTGTTCCGGACCATTATGGGCGAAGATCCGGGTAAGATATGCACTTCCTCGGGAATGAAAAAAAAGCGATCTACTTTCATTTGCATTTGGTATTTCGGACTAAATTCTTTTGCTCCTCGATACTCAATAAAATCCTCTTTTTTTACGATTGAATCTACTTCGACAATCCCATATTTAGTAATTCCCGAGCTGCTTCTTCTGTATCGCGGATCATCAAAATAAGCAAGAATACTATTTCTACGTAAAATACCATTTATAGGTATTTTAATCGAAATACCAAAACAGGGTTTTAGTTTCTTTTCTTGTTCTTGATCATATTGTAAGGGAATCACGAATCTATTTCTTCGCTTTTTAGCCAAGGAATTCTCTTGACGAATAGAAGTAGAAGGCTCTATGAGATTCCAATGACCCTTGGATATGATTCGATAAGGTTTTGAATAGTCAAGAATTTCCCTATCTTTTTTACCAAAGGTATCCAACAATTTATGTCTTACTTGATCATTAGTCAGTGAGAGATCAAAGATATATCTTTCTTCGAGAGAAAAAGAATTAGCATTCATTTGATCTTGATCCTTGTGGAGTGAAAAAGACACTATATTGGATCTGCATAGACCTCCTGCTAATATCCATAAATGACTTGTTTTTGGTAATAGATGAACATTACTATATGGATATTCGGGCGCATGATAGCCATCAGTACTCCAGTGCATTTCTCCTTCTGACTCAGAATAAATATGTTTTTGAACCCTTTCTTTAAAATGAAAAGTGGACGTTCCGGCACGAATCTCGGCAATCACTTGTTCTGATTCTACATATTGATCATTTTGAACTAAAATCAAACTTTTTGTTGGAATATTCACATTATGTAGAATATCTCGACTCTCAATAGTTACATACAAGTCTATAAAACATAGAAAAGCAGGATGCCCATGACGGGTACGTGTGGGATGAACCAAATCCTCATCAAATTTGATTTTTCCATTAGAGGGAGCTCGTACATATTCGGCAGTACCACCTGTGAATACTCCGCCGGTATGAAAAGTTCTTAATGTTAGTTGAGTCCCCGGTTCCCCAATTGATTGACCCGCAATAATGCCTACGGCTTCTCCCAACTCGACCAG